AATTAATCATGTGCCAGGAACCAGATTTGAACTGGTGACACGAGGATTTTCAGTCCTCTGCTCTACCAGCTGAGCTATCCCGACCATTCCCATTCCCATTCCCGATACCGCATCCTCATTTTACTAGATAACTTAGGTCTATGTCAATTCAAAGGGTATTACAAAGTCTTATCCAGGTGCTAGAATTTCTTGGATCTTCAAAAAAGGAAGACTTTGTCAGCTTCAGTATGAATAATGATATCGAGCATGACTCGTTCAAATGGGGAGTCTTTGGTCAAAGACGGTCATTTGTACATGTATCATATATCACAAGACTTGTCATAAGAGACAAATCTTTCTCTCGGATCCGTTTGTAAAAGAGTAGGGTGAATAAGAAAGATAACGAATTTGAACTACTAACGAAAAAAAAAGATAAGATAAATAGTTAATAGTTAAGGAGTCAAATGGGCTTTTTGGGGATAGAGGGACTTGAACCCTCACGATTTTTAAAGTCAACGGATTTTCCTCTTACTATAAATTTCATTGTTGCCGGTATTGACATGTAGAATGGGACTCTATCTTTATTCTCGTCCGATTAATTAGTTCTGCAAAAGAACTATCAGACTGTGTGGTGAATGCTTTGATCAATGAATATTCGATTCTTTCTTCAATATGGAATCGATTCACAACAATTTTTACCTTTTTCATATAAAAATACAGATTAAGGTCGTCATTAATCATTTGATAGAGTATTTCAGTACGTATACGTATGTATATACGCATATCCTTCATCTTTTCGGAAGTTTCAATGGAAGGATTACTCTACCAATGCAACACAGTCAATTCCATTTGTTAGAACAGCTTCCATTGAGTCTCTGCACCTATCCTTTTTTCACCTTCTGGGCCTTTGTTTGTTTTAGGATTTGGCTCAGGATTGCCCATTTTTATTAATTCCGGGGTTTCTCTGAATTTGAAAGTTCTCACTTAGTAGGTTTCCATACCAAGGCTCAATCCAATTAAGTCCGCAGCGTCTACCAATTTCGCCATATCCCCTTTTTGTTTTGAGATTAGGATCTCATTTTTATTCAGATGTCGTTCTCTTTTTTATTTCATTTCTGCTGGAACCGTTGAATTCATTAAATACTGATTCCTAGTTTTTCTCCTCTTTGATTTCTTGGCTATCTTCTTTCATCTTCTATAGGAAACCCGCACCCGCATTTGGTCCAATCAGAAACGATTCTATCATTTCTGTATCTGCAATTCAATATAGATGGAGATATACCACGTATATATGTCTCTCTTCTGCTCGTTTTTCCCATGCAATTTGGAATACTTGAACGGTCGATTCTTTTTTTCGTCTGAGCTTCCATCTTTACGAATCAAAGCGCAATAATTTCTAATTATTTAAAACAAATCATTCCATTTAGAAATAAAAAAGATATATATGATGATATGAAATAAAATATATAAATGTAATAAAAAGACTTTCAAATATCATTTGAAAGCAAAAACGAAAATGATTTAATCTAAAAATAGATCGAATCAATTTTAATATTAAATGCTATACTATAGAATTGTACTATATAATTGTGATGTGAGAAAAAAACTAAAATTATATATCGATAGATTAATCGTTATATTCTATGGTCTATGGTAAGTATGAGTATTGAATATTTCCTTTCAATTCTATATTATATTTTTTAGATAGTCATATTCATTATGACTAGCTAATAGGAATCGCCAAGAATGCAAATATAAGTATATTAATTAAAATTAATAGCTAACAATAGTTTATTGAATCCCTATGCAGGTATAATTTATCTTATGTGAGCCTGCTTAGCTCAGAGGTTAGAGCATCGCATTTGTAATGCGATGGTCATCGGTTCGATTCCGATAGCCGGCTTTTCTCTATTTATTTTCTTCGAGTTTTTACATGATTGAGAATGCCCTTTTGAAATCCGAAATCAAATAATATTGAAATATATATATATATTTTTTTTTATCTTATAGGAACTTACAACTATGCCATGAAAAGAATCCCTTTTATCTATTTTTTATCTATATAGAATATATATATATATATATATAGAATAGAAAGGTCTGGATATTTATTCATCTAATTATTCTTTAGAGTACAAGTACACTACTTCCGTAAACTTCGCTTCATTTATCATTTAGTTCAGTTTTAGTTTAGGTTTATTCTGTAAAATGAAATTTCATCAATAAGAATTCAATATAAATAAGAATAAGGAGTCTTTATGTCGCGTTACCGGGGACCTCGTTTCAAAAAAATACGCCGCCTGGGAGCTTTACCGGGACTAACTAATAAAAGGCCTAGAGCCGGAAGTGATCTTAGAAACCAATCACGTTCCGGTAAAAAATCTCAATATCGTATTCGTCTAGAAGAAAAACAAAAGTTGCGTTTTCATTATGGTCTTACAGAACGACAATTACTTAAATACGTTCGTATCGCCGGCAAAGCCAAGGGGTCAACAGGTCAGGTTTTACTCCAATTACTTGA